ATTGAAAGAAATAAATATGTAGAAAAATGACTATTTTCATCAAACCATAAGGATATCGGAATCCTGTACTTCATATTTGGAGTATGATCAGGGATACTAGGGTTGTCACTAAGTATCCTCATTCGACTCAACTTACGAACACCAATAAAATTGTTTATTAATAACGATCAATTTTATAACTCAATTGTTACAGCCCATGCGTTTGTAATAATTTTTTTTACTGTTATACCAGTCATAATTGGTGGATTTGGAAATTGGTTAGTACCTTTAATATTAGGTGCACCAGATATAGCTTTCCCACGACTTAACAACATAAGATTCTGACTTCTACCTCCTTCTATTTTTATATTAATTATAGGATTATATAAAGAAGGGGCAGGAACTGGGTGAACCGTGTATCCTCCATTATCTACATTCTACCATTCAGGTGTATCAGTAGATATAACAATTTTTTCCTTACACCTAGCAGGTGTTTCATCAATTCTAGGAGCACTAAATTTTATCAGAACTATTTTAAATTTAAAAGCAAAAAATTTGTCTATAAGGAAAATTACATTATTCGTGTGATCAGTAATTTTAACAGCAATTCTTCTACTTTTATCTCTACCAGTACTAGCTGGTGCTATCACTATACTACTAACAGACCGAAATCTAAATACTTCATTCTTTGACCCCAGGGGAGGGGGGGACCCAGTCCTATACCAACATTTATTCTGATTTTTTGGTCATCCAGAAGTATATATTTTAATCTTACCTGGTTTTGGTCTTATTTCCCATATTATCACACAAGAAACTAAAAAAAATAGAACATTTGGACTAATAGGAATAATTTACGCTATATTAGCAATTGGATTCCTAGGATTTATTGTATGAGCACATCATATATTTACAATTGGTATAGACGTAGACACACGAGCTTACTTCACATCAGCAACAATAATTATTGCAGTACCAACTGGTATCAAAATTTTCAGATGATTAGCCACTTACTGTGGTAGAAAACTAGAAATATCAGTATCTACTATCTGAAGAATAGGATTTGTATTCCTATTCACATTGGGAGGACTTACAGGAGTAATACTATCAAATTCCTCAATTGATATTGTCCTACATGATACATATTATGTAGTAGCACACTTTCACTATGTTCTTTCAATAGGAGCAATTTTTGCTATCTTTGCAGGAACAGTTCATTGATACCCATTATTCACAGGAATAATAATAAATCAAAAATGATTAAAAATTCATTTCACAACAATATTCGTAGGAGTAAATATAACATTTTTCCCACAACATTTTATAGGATTGATAGGTATACCACGACGATACTCAGATTATCCGTTCCTTTTTGAAATATGAAATAAAGTTTCAAGATTTGGATCAATAATTTCATTAGTAGCAACAATCTATTTCATTTTCATTCTTTGAGAAAGAATAGCAGCACAACGAATCCCAATCATAAAAAACAAAAAAAGATGAAGAATTGAATGAAAAAAATCTTCACCAACAAAAGACCATTGTTTTTTAGAAAACCCAAAACTAATAAAATGCTAATAATTGTTATATCAGTTTTAATATTCAGGGTAACTTCATACATACTCTTAAGAGTAGCAAAAATATTATCAAAAAAAAGAGAAAACAAAAAAGAAAAATTAACCCCATTCGAATGTGGTTATAATTTTTTTCAATCCGCACGAACAACATTTTCAATAAAATTTTTTCTAATCGCAATTATTTTTATTATTTTCGATGTAGAAATTGTTATAATTTTACCATTAATCTTAAGATTAAAAACATTAAAATTAATTTTGTGATCAACTTCAAGATTAACTTTCATGTTAATTTTAATTTTAGGAGTAATAGTAGAATGGAAAGAAAAAACATTTAATTGAAAAAACTACTTAAGTAGTATAATAAATACATCGATATTAAAAATCAAAAATGAAATTAATTTCCTTAAGTATTGTTTTATAATATCTTTTTAAATTCAGGAAGAATCTCTATTTCAGTGATAGAAGAATTCCACGATTATACAATAATATTTTTAACAGGGATTATTACATTTATTATAATCATTATAAAAAAAATTGTTAGAACAAAGATAACAAACTATAATTTTAAAGAAAATATAAACCTGGAAATTATTTGAACAATTCTACCAATGTTAATTTTATTAATAATTGCATATCCCTCCCTTTACTACTTATACTTATTTGACCTTAACATAAGACCAGCTGTAACAATTAAAGTACTAGGAGCACAATGATATTGAATCTATGAAAATCTTGATAAAAATGAAGGAAGATCATTTTCTTCATACATAATCCCAGATTATGAGTTAATTAAAGGAAAATTTTACAAGATAGGATGACGTTTACTAGAAACAGATACACGTCTCATCATTCCACGAGAAAAAGAAATTCAATGCTTAACAACATCAATAGATGTAATCCATTCCTTTTCTATCCCAGAGTTAGGAATCAAAATTGACGCAATCCCCGGACGATTAAACTCTATCAATTTTCAAATCATAAAACCAGGATTGTTTTATGGTCAATGTGCTGAAATTTGTGGAACAGGACACTCATTTATACCTATTTGCATAGAATCAATCTAAGAAAAAGTAATTAAAAAATAATATGTCATTGTCAAAGACAATTTGTCAAATCAGACCTTTTTCTAATAAGAAAACAGTGCATCTGTGTTTAGTTTCGACCTAAAATAAAGTAAATTTACTCTTATTATGTATCTATTGTAAATAGCATATTTATTTTCCAAATAAAAAGTTGGTAAGACCAGTTACATCTTTAAGTAAGTTAAAAAAACTATTGAATTTTTACTTCAATTTTACTAAAAAGTCTTAAAGATCTAAAAAATAGAAATAACAAACAGCTTTATTCCATTCCATTTGGTTACACCAAGACCTTGACCAATCTTAGCATCAGTTCAATCATTTAACATTTTATTCTCAACAGCAATATCATTTCTAACAAAATTTAATATATTAAATATTAATTTACTAATTATAGTGATAATCGCCTTTATATGATGACGAGACATTATCCGAGAAGCTACTATAGAAAATAAACATACAAAAGAAGTAACAAAAGGACTAAAAATTGGAATAATACTATTCATCACATCTGAAGTATTCTTCTTCCTTTCATTCTTTTGAGCTTATTTCCACGCTTCAATCTCTCCAGATATCTTTATTGGTCAAAATTGACCATGTAAAGGAATCAAAAGATTTAACCCAATAACAATCCCCCTCTTAAATACTTTAATTTTGCTTAGATCAGGAATTACATTAACTGCCTCCCATCATCTCCTAATAATAGGAAAAAAAAAATCAAAAATTTATTTAAGAGCAACAATTATACTAGGAGTATACTTTTCTTTACTACAGTATGTAGAATACAAAGAATCATCTTTCTCAATCGCAGATTCAATTTATGGATCTACATTTTTTATATCTACAGGATTTCATGGAATTCATGTAATTATTGGAACAATTTTTCTCACAGTATGTTTAATGCGTTTAACAAAAAACCACTTTTCTTCATACCATCACTTTGGATTTGAAGCAGCAGCTTGATACTGACACTTTGTAGACGTCGTTTGATTATTTTTATACATTTGTATCTACTGAATAGGAAAATAAGATAAGTTTAAGTAGTTTAAAAAAAACATCAGTTTTGTAAACTGAGAATATATATATTATCTTAAATTAAATAAATTAAAAAGTTTTATCAAATCCTCCCCATAAGGGGTAATACTATCATATTAATAGTAGTGATTTATTTTATAGCTATTATAAGATTAATTTTTACCCAAGTATATATCACAAAATTAGAAGAAAAAGAGAAAAAAGAAAAAAAAGGAAAAACTATTTTGAGATTGTTTATATCATTTGATCCTAAAAGTAGAATTCTAGAATTAAATTGAATCTGTTTCGTACTCCCAATTGTATTAACATTATACATCATATGAATTAATTTATCCCGATTAAACCTATTAAAAAATAAATTAATTAAAGAAATTGAAAACCAATTTAAAATTGCCCTTAAAACCTACAAAGACAGAAGAAACAACATATTCACTTCAATTTTTGTAATTTTAATGGCCTCCAATTTAATAGGTCTTTTTCCAAATATATTTACGGGAACAAGACATATTTTTTTAAACCTAACAATATCTGTATCTATATGGATAGGATTCATATTATATGGATGGCTAATTTTTCCTAAAAAAATATTAGCCCACCTAGTCCCAAGAGGGACTCCACTAATACTCATTAATTTTATGGTACTAATCGAAACTATTAGAAACACCATTCGACCATTTACATTAAGAATCCGACTAATAGCAAACATAGTTTCAGGTCATCTACTTTTGACACTTATAGGAAACACTATAAGCAAATTGAATTTAATCTTATTAATAACCATAACCGTAGTTCAAATAGCCTTAATTTCTCTAGAAATAGGAGTTGCACTAATTCAAGCATACGTATTTTGCATACTTTTAACGTTGTATTCAGATGAATCTGATCACTAAAAATTATCAAAATTATTTAATTTATACCAATAATTTATCAACTTTAAAGTAAACAAAACAAGATATAAACAAAAAATTAAAATAAATTAGATATTTATACCCATAATAAAACAATCTAAATAAAAAATCAACTTACAGATAATTCTTTAGCAAAAATTAATGCGTTAAGTTTAGAACTTAAAAATAGAATAAAATTCTAAGAATTATTATGTTAACCATAATTTAAAAAAAATAATCTTTTGTTAAGAGAAATTTGTAAATTACATACTGGTTAAATTAATTAGCTTATACAAAGCGTATATTTTGAAAATATAAGAAAGATTAATCTATTAATTTAATAATAAACGATTTATGTAGTTTATTAAAAACCTCATATTTTCAATATGGAGAAAGCACAAAGTGCTCATAAATAGATAAAATAAAAAAAGCTTCTAACTTTTTTAAAGTTTGTAAAAACTATTATCTTAGCAAAGGATGCCCGATTATAAGGAATATTTTGATAGAATATAACATGTAGAACAAACTCTACTCCTTTGAATAAAATTTGTTTTAGTATATAAGTACAAAAATTTTTGAAATTTTAAGAAAAAGTTAATCACTTTTAGACAAAAATATTAAAAATAAAAATAAGCCCATTAAACCTTAACTCTACTACAAAAACAAAAATTTTATTTAAATTAAATCAAACATTTAAACAATATACTAAAAATTAAAACATTAAAAATCAAAAAAGCTTTATTTAAAATAAAATTAAATATATAATAAAACCAATGTTAAGAAAAATTTAATTAAAAGTAAGAGAAGTAATTTAATAAAAATATTTATTTTGCATATAAAAATTACAAATTTGTCTTCTTTAAAAGTTCATTTAGCTTAATGCAAAGCATGATGTTGAAAATGTTAAGAAATCTAAAAAGATAATGAACAAAATATTTTCATTCTAGATAAAATTATTTATCTTTTTATATAAATGGAAAAAAAAAATTAATCCAATAAATTATCCAATATAAAAATTTTTTAACAATTAATAATTGTAAAAGAGAAAGATACAACCTGATTAATTAAGTGCCAGCAATCGCGGTCAAACTTAAAGATAAGATAATCAATCGGCAAATGTAGTTATATAAAAGATAAGAAAAAAAAAATTTAAGAAATAAGTTTAATTATAACTTAATAATGAATTCTAAAAATTTTAGAAGCTACAAAAACTTAAGAAAAAAAAAGGATTAGATACCCTTGTATTTAAGTATAAAAAAAATTCCAGAGTTGAAATAATAAACATTATTGACTCAAAGAAAATGGCGGCATAAATAATATTTAGGGATACTTGGTGTTTTAAAATATGATAAACCACAAATACCTTACTTTCTAAAATAGATAGTTTCTATATCTCCGTTTTAAGTTAAAAGTAAAAACTTGAAGGCAAAATTTTTTTAGAAAAAAAATTCAGGTCAAGACAGAGCTAAGAAAGAAATGTTGAGTATCATTTTAATTTAAGAGTAAAATAAAAATTGAAAATTTTTAAAAATTAGAGAACTTAAAAGTAAATTCTTTTTAAAAAAAAGAATTGAATACATATTTTATGTGTACAAATTGCCCGTCACTCCTGACCAAACTTAGGATAAGTCGAAACAAAGTAGTTGTACCGGAAGGTGCAGCTAGCTACAAAAATAATAAAAGTGTAAGTTACATATAAACTAATAGTCCCATAAACTAACGATGATCTTAGATCCACTTTTAATTATGAAAAAAATGACATACGACCATTCCCCCTTTTCTTTTTATAAAACCAATTTTACATTGAAAATAATCATTCTTTTCCAAGGAATTGCAATTATTAGATTTGTAATATGTTACAAAAAATACATTATTTTTAACCTACTATGCGGTATTCCGTTATATGCATGTTGACATGCAACAACATTTCCTTTATTTAAATATTATATTAAAACTATAGTTGTGGATGTATCATCACAATTGATAGTATTGTGTAAAACAATAATAACAACTATTAAAGACCGTTGTTTTAAGTTATACACATTTATGAGAGATCTTATTATTCATCTAAGTAATAGACTCACACGCCTCCTCAATCCCATCAGAATATGAATTAAACAATTATTTTCAATAACAAAATCACGCATCAAAGATTTAATTTTTTTCCTAAAGGAAAAAATTAAACATTCAAGTATTAATAAAAAAGGAAAATGACAGCAAAACTAACCCCCCCCCCCCTAAATACTACAAAAATGAGCCTAAATTTTAAAACATGAACCATGATAATACCATAAAATAAATCTATTTATAAAAAGAATCATCAATATTTAATTAAGTTTTTTTCCAAATATCAAACTCATAAAGAGATAGAAATAAAAAAATAACTCAACACTACTATTAATTAAAATTAATTCCTTGTGTATCATGATACATAGAAATAAAAAAGCATTCTTAAATCTCGAAAAGAAAAGGATCTAGGGATACTTGAGGTTGATGTTGCAAAATTATAAAGAAAAAATCTTTAGAAATGAAATATTTGCATCTTCCAAGATATCTAGTTTTTTAAGAAAGAATTTCAATTTCAAAAGTAAAAATAAAAATTTACTTAAAAATTTTTTAAGGGATTAGCTTTAAAAAATAAAATGGATGAAAAAAGAAATAGTGAAAAGGAATTAAATTATCCATAAAGCTAACAATTTCAACTCAATAAATAAAATTTTATATAATAACAAAATTTATTAAAATAATCTCACCTCTTAACACGAATATAACTATTATTTAATAAGTAAATAAAAAAAAATAGACCCAGGAATTCGGCAAATAAAGTTTTCGACTGTTTAACAAAAACATTGTCTCCAGAGTTTATTAGAGATACAGCCTGCTCAGTGAATCTTTAACAGCCATGTAAATGCTAAGGTAGCATAATCCTTTGTCTCTTAATTAGAGGCTTGAATGAAAGGTCAAACGAAAGAAAATCTTTCTTGGTTAAAAAATAAAATTTAACCTTTAAGTCAAAAGGCTTAACTTTAAGAAAAGGACGACAAGACCCTATAGAACTTAATACAAATAAGATACCAATATAAAAAAAAAATTTAACTGGGGTAGTTAAAAAACAAAAATTTTTTTATTTTTAAACTATTAAAAGAAAACTTGATCCTTATAAAAGAAATAAGAAAAAGTTACCTTAGGGATAACAGAGTTAAATTTTTTGAGAGACCAAATCGAGAAAAATACTTGCTACCTCGATGTTGAATTAAGATAAATTTTAATAGAAGAAAATTAAAAAATTAGGTCTGTTCGACCTTTAAAACCTTACATGATTTGAGTTAAGACCGGCGTAAGCCAGGTTGGTTTCTATCCTTTCCATCAATTTTTTTTTCAGTACGAAAGGACCAAAAAAACTAATGTTTTCATTAGAGTTAATAAGCTAAGCTAGTATTAGAATACTATAAATCAAAATGATATTAACAAATCAGAAAAGAGAAACCTCAAAGGTAATATCCAAAATTACTATTTTTTTTAAATTATTTCCTGAAACAAAAGGAATTCATATAAATATGTGTATATAAAAAATAAGTTAGTGTGTTGGACCCTCCTTTAAAATTAAAAATTATAACAAAATTTATAACAACATTATTTTTAAACCGATTTATAAAAATTTAATCAATTTACCTACACCCATAAATTTATGATTAACCTGAAATTTTGGATCTATTCTAGGGATATGTTTACTAATTCAAATTCTAAGAGGACTATTCTTAGCCATACATTACACTCCACATATTAATATAGCTTTTCAAAGGGTTATACACATTTGTCGAGATGTAAATATAGGATGACTATTACGAACTTTGCACTCAAACGGAGCCTCATTTTTTTTTATATGCATGTATTCACACATAGCACGAGGACTATACTATAAGTCTTACACAATAACAGGAACATGAATTATCGGAATAACAATCTTTTTAATAACTATAGCATCAGCATTCCTCGGATATGTTTTACCTTGAGGTCAAATATCATTTTGAGGAGCCACAGTTATCACAAATTTATTATCAGCAATCCCATACGTAGGAAACTCGATAGTTCTTTGAATCTGAGGAGGATTCTCAGTAGATAACTCAACATTAAACCGATTTTTTGTATTCCATTTCATCCTACCATTTGTTGTACTAAGAATAGTAATTTTACACCTTATATTCTTACACTTAAAGGGGTCAAGAAACCCACTAGGTTTGTCATCCAGACAATCAAAAATCCCATTTAATCCATATTTTTCAATAAAAGACCTAATAGGTTTCATAATATTATTTTTAATTATAGCATTTGTAATCTTTTTTTATCCATACTACTTAGGAGATCCAGACAATTTCATAATAGCAAACCCAATATCAACACCTCCACACATTAAACCTGAATGATATTTCCTTTTTGCTTACGCAATTCTACGAGCAACCCCAACAAAATTAGGAGGAGTAACATCATTGTTAATATCAATTATAGTTTTAATAATTTTACCTTTAAAAATAAAAAAAGAAAAAAAAAAAGAGAGAGGAGCCCAATTCAAACCTTTAACACAAATAGTATTTTGAATTTATGTTTCATCAGTTTTTAGACTGACATGACTTGGAGCAATACCAGTAGAAGAACCTTTCTCAAATTGAAGATACTACGCATCACTAATCTACTTTAAATCCCTTTTAATTTTCTCAAAAATAAATTAAATTTAGTAAAAGAACAGAGTTCATAAATAAATTTACAGTTTATCATCTTATTTAGATTATTTTACTAAATTCATAGAATGTCAACAACTATGAAATAAAAAATATACTTCTAAGACAAAAACTATTGTTTATACTAACAATAATTATAAGAATAATCATATGTGTATCATCAGATACAATTCTAGGAATCTGAATAAGAATAGAAATCAATATAATTTCTTTTATCACCTTAATGACCTCGAATCAAAACATAATAAGAGAAAAATCAACAATAATATACTTTTTGATTCAAAGAATTTCATCAACTATAGTTATTATATCAGCTATATACAGTCAAATAGAAACCTACTATGAGGAATTTTACATAAACTTCATATTTTTAGCAATCTTAATAAAACTAGGTATATTCCCCTTTTACTCATGAATAATCACTACAATTGAAGGATTGTCATGAAATAATTGTTTAATTTTAACAACAATTCAAAAAATTATCCCACTTATATTTATAACAACCTATATTCATAGAAAATGAATTATTACTATAACAATAATAAACATAATAATAGCAACCTTTAAAGGTCTAGAAATATTTTCTTTACGGAAAATCTTAGGATTTTCCTCAATAAACCATTTATCAATAATGATAATAGCAATATTATACTCAAAACAACTGTTAAAGTTTTATTTCATAATCTACTTATTAATAACAATTTCTCTAACGAATTTTTTAAAAAATTCTGAAAGAAACCTTCTTTTCCAATTATTAAATGTAAATAAATGTAACAAAGTGAATAATTTCATTATAATGGTTCTAGTCTTTAGAATAGCAGGAATCCCACCATTTATTGGATTTATTCCAAAAATACTAGTAATTAGTATAATATTAAAAACAAGAATAGTATTTACAAGAACCTTAATGCTAATCCTAAACACAACATCAATTTTTTTTTATATACGGTTAATATTAACTAATTTCATCATAACCTTAAACACAATCAAAGTAAAAAAAAAAGAAAAAAAAAATATGTTCCCTTTATTTGTTATAGTTTCACCATTCATAATAATTATGTGAAATTTTAAGTTAATAAAACTATTAATTTTCAAAATTAAACATAATTTTAAATTAAATTTCAAAAAAATATATAATATTAATTATATCAATAATATCCATTCTTATTTGTTCTTTAATAGCAGTAGCATTTGTAACATTAATAGAACGGAAAGTTCTTAGATTTATAAATATTCGACTAGGACCAAATAAAAGAGGAATAAGAGGAATTTTCCAACCATTTTCAGATGCAATAAAACTATACACTAATGAAAGAACAAACTATAAATCCTCGAATATACTAACATTTTTGATTTCACCAACACTTAGGCTATCACTATCACTAACAATATGAGTAATCTTCCCATTCCTAAAACCAGTAACAGAAATAAAATATGGATTAATACTATTAATCACAATTTTAAGTATAGGGGTATACCCTATTATATCAGCAGGTTGATCATCTAACTCAAACTACTCAATAATTGGAAGAATACGAGCCCTCGCTCAAACCATTTCATACGAAGTATCTTTAGTATTTATTCTAATAAGAATATTTTTACCATTTGGATCAATAAGATTCTTTTACATAATAAAAGAACAGAAATTTATGTGTAACATATTTATAATAGCAAGAGTAATTATACTTTTAATTACAATCTTAGCTGAACTAAATCGAACTCCTTTCGATTTTGCTGAAGGAGAGAGAGAATTAGTGTCTGGATTTAACACAGAATACAGAAGAGGGACTTTCGCAATAATCTTTATAGCAGAATATATAATAATTTTAATTTTTAGAATATTAACCACTATCCTCTTATTTAAATTAAGTTATTTAGATTTCATAAATTTTCTATCTACTCTTATATTTTCATTTTTACTAATTTGAACACGAGCAACATTACCTCGATATCGATATGATAAATTAATAGACATATCTTGAAAATTTATTCTTCCAATCTCAATAATAAATATTTTTTTAGTGGTTAACATAGTAATTATTTGGAAAAATTAACCCCCAAAACGGAATAATATATTTTTTTTTTTTTTTTTTTTAACTTTAGAGGGTAGACAGTTTTTCTTCTTTTTTAATAAAATATTATTTTTTTCTTTTTTAAAGCATTGGTGTCTGGGAAGCGCCGAACACCAATTTAAAAATAAAAAATTTTTAGGGTAATCTTCCATTACATTTTTAGAGAAAACCAAAAAATTTTTTTATTTTCATTTTTTTTTAAAGAAAAAATTAAAAATATTTTTTTATTTTCAAAAAATTAAACAAAAATAACAAGAAAATAACTATACGTATTTCCTAAAAATTTCATAATATTAAGATAAAAATAAGAATAAATACACAATAAAAAAGAAAGAAAACATTAACATTCTTTCGTTAAAATTTATAGAATAAAAATTTTTTAAAATACTTCTAATTTTTTTTAAATGGAAAATTGTCTTTAAACCAAACATTTCCTCAATAAATAAAATTTTAGAAAAATTTAAAGATAAAAAAAAAAACAATTTTTTTAAAAAATCTGTTTTAAAAAATCCTAAAAATCATATATTCCAACAAAAATAAATAGACAAATTAATATAATTAAACAAAAATTCGAAATATAAACAAAAAAACAAAGAGAAAAGACAAACTAAAATAACATAAATCTTTAAAAAAAAAGGTAAAATAATATAATTATAAGGAAATACAATTAAATTAGAACCATAGTAACCAAATGATAAAGAAAAAAAAAATAAAAGAATCATAGATAAATTTATTTTCATTCTTTTTATATTAAAAAAAAAGTATGAAAATATTAACATATTTTTTGAAGTCATAAAAATAAATAAACGAAATCTATAAAAAACAGTTAAAAAGGTACCAAAAATTAAAAAAAATATCATAATAAAATTAAACTTAGTTATTAAACAAAGTTCGAGAATTAAATCTTTAGAATAAAACCCAGATAAAAAAGGGAACCCACATAAGGATAAGTTAGAAGAGTTAAATATACATAAAGGAAAAAAATAGTTTTTATCAAAAACCCCAAAATAACGAATATCTTGATTATCGTAAAACTGATGAATAACTACCCCAGCACATATAAATAAAAGAGCTTTAAACCTTGCATGACAAATTAAATGGAAAAAAGCCAAATCATATAAATTTAAACTAATAGAAAACATTATAAATCCTAATTGGCTTAAAGTAGACAAAGCAATAATTTTCTTTAAATCAAATTCCAATACTCCAGATATACCAGATATGATTATAGTTAATAACGAAATAAACATTAAAAAATATTTAATTTCCACTCTAAATAAGTAACTAAAACGAATCATGATATAGACTCCTGCAGTAACCAAAGTTGAAGAATGAACAAGAGAAGAAACAGGAGTTGGAGCAGCTATAGCTGCAGGTAACCAAGAAGAAAAAGGAATTTGAGCTCTTTTAGTTATAGAAGCAAAAAGAAAAAAAAAAGAAACTCAAAAATAATTAAATGAATTTAAAAAATTTATATAACTAAACCCCCCCAATGAGAAAAATATTCTAATTGAAGCAAGAATAAACACATCACCCAAACGATTAGTTAAAGCAGTGATTATCGCAGAACCTAAAGAACTTGAATTTTGGTAATACAAAACTAAACCAAAAGAAATTAATCCTAAACCATCTCAACCTAAAAGTATACAAAATAAATTAGGACATAAAATCAAAAAAATTATAGACAAAACAAATAAAAACATTATATAAAAAAAACGAGTCTTAAACACTTCTATAGATATATAAAAATTACTATACAACAAAATAGAACCCCTAATCAAAAGAACTATACCTATAAATAAACAAGAGATATAATCCAAATAAATAGGAAAAGAAACACAAAAAGAAGAACAATAAAAAACTCAATGGATATAATAACTAAAATTTAAATTAAAAAAATAAAAAGAAATAATAAAAGAAATCAAACTAGAAAATAAGAAAAAAGGAAACGAGTAAATAAAAATAATTCTGTATACCGTGTAGTATATCTTTGATACCACAAATCAAAATTTTTATTAAACTAACAGAATCTTAGAACACTAAAAAAAAAATTCCAACTTTAAAAAAAAGAAAAAGGTTGGGAAAAAATGTAGGTAAATAATCAGATATTCATTAAATTTACAAGATATAGGAAATCTATAAATTCTAGAAAAAATCTTACCATGATTGGTTACAGTAAAAAGATATAAATTGTAGACACCACTAAAAAAAGACATAAATATTAAGAAAAAAACGAAAATAAATCTCCAAGATACTAAAGAATTAATTAAAAAAATTTCACTAATTAAATTTAGAGTTGGAGGACAAGCTATATTAAAAGAACAAAAAATAAATCACCATATTGATAAAGAAGGAAATAAAGAAATTAAACCTTTATTTAAAAATAAATTACGACTACCAGAACGTTCATAAATTATATTAGACAAAAAAAATAAACCAGAAGAACAAAGACCATGAGAAACTATCAAAGAAAAAGAACCAAAAATAGAAACGTCAGAAAAGACTAATAAACCTATCACTACGAGACTTATGTGAGAAACAGAAGAAAAAGCAATTAAAGATTTTATATCAACTTGACGAAAACAAATTAAACCTCTTAATAAACCTCCTCAAATTCTGATATAAATTCAAATCAAATTTAAATCTAAAAAAAATTTATAATAAAAAAAAAAACGATATAATCCGTAACCACCTATTTTTAGTAAAACTCCTGCCAGTAACATAGAACCAGAAACAGGTGCTTCAACATGAGCTTTTGGCAATCAAGAATGAAACAAAAATATAGGTATTTTCACCAAGAAAGAAACAATTAAAAAAAGATAGTAAATCTTATTAAAAAAAAAATAATTCAAAAAAAAAAAATTAAGACTAAAATTTAAAAAAAACAACATAAATATAGAAACTAAAAATGGAATAGATCTAAACAAAGTATAAAAAAAAAGATATAAACCTGACTGTAAACGATAAAAATTGTTACCTCAACCTACAATAATGTAAAAAGTAGGAAAAAGAGAAGACTCAAAAAAGAAAAAAAATATAAATATATTGTTACATAAAAAAAAAAAAATTAAGACAAAAAGAAGAAAAGAAAAAGATATTAAATAAAAAGAAAAAAAAATAGATTTAAGATAGATTTTTCCAGCCAAAACTCTCAACAAAACAATTCAAAAGGATAAAACTGATAATAGTAAAGAATAACTATCTAGGCTAAACATCCATCTTTTTGAAATAAAAGTTACAGAAAAATGATACAAAAAAAAAAAAGGATAAAAAAAAAATATAATTAAAATAAAATTATATCAAGATATACCTAATGTCCTTTCAAAAAAATGGATAAAAAAATATAAACTCAATATTAAAATCTATTTAAATTTATTCTACGAAATGTATTTACTCCAAAGTACTTCACAGACTTAACTAAAATAGAAAGGCCCATCGCTCTTTCACAGACAATAAAAACAAGATAAAATAAAGAAAATTTAAAAGAATTTAACTCTACTAAAATAATCAAACTTGAAATAAAAATAAACAAAGAAATAGACTCCAAAAGTAAAAGACAATTAAAAAAAGAAAAAAAATTGTATAAATAACAAAAAAAAAAAGATAAATAAAAAAAAAAAACAAGTTCTAAAAAATAATTTCTTAACACTAGTTAAAAATTTCGTAGTTTAAATAAAACATAAAATTGCAAATTTTAAAAAGAATTAATCCGAAATTTAAGATTATTATCTTAAAAAAAATAATTTTTAAAATAATAGATATTATCCTAATACTACTCTTCTTTTTATCAATTATATCAATACTATTAACTTTAAATCCATTTACAATAAGATTTATAGTAATCCTTCAATCTTTAATTACATCCATAATACTCATACAATGATTCAAATCATCTTTCCTAAGAATATTTATCTTTATCGTTTATTTAGGGGGCATCCTAATATTATTCTTATATATTATAAGAGTTACATACTCTAAAGAAAACTTCAAAATACCCAAACTTAGACTTATATCTATATTAACTATCTTTTTTATTAGAGATAAAGATATAAGAAAACCAAAAATGTATTTAGAAAACTTTATTCAACCAATTTATTCAAGATCCATAAAAATAAGAATTTTTTTATTAGTTATCTTACTTATTCTAATAATTATAGTAACTTTTATAACTGACAGAAGAAAAGGAAACATACGTATTATTTAAACAGATTATAATAAAGTACTATTTACAATAGTGATAAGCCTTTGAATAGGCATAATCTAAGGGTAATCATAAAGACAAGCAAAACTGAATGCATTTTAATTAATGAATCCACAGACAGAAAAACTCCCATTACCGAAAACAAAGAAAGAGAA